AATTAGGACTATCTATGGCGTATTCGGCATGAAAATTTGGATTTTTATAGACAAGGGAAAGGAATAAAAAAACTTTCATTGTTTTTCCCTTCTATCGATTGATTGAACAAAAAAAGGGAAACTCGGTCATTCTTTTTCTGGCCAATCAAACTAATTCTTAATTCTATAGGGTTGAATAAAAATTCGATGAACCTTTTGATATAATTGCTATGCTTAGTGTGTGACTCGTTGGTTTTTTTTAGGGTTAGGATTAGGATTAAAAAAAGACCAGCCCGGTAGTATGAAAACCAACTCATCACTTCGTATTATCTGGATCTAAAGAAGCAGTCAAGATATGATAAATCGGTCATATCTATGTAGCAACTGAAGTTTCTTTTGAATAAACTTTAATTCGAAGTTTAAACAAAATACAGAAGAAAGGTGTGGATAAATGGAAGGATGAGAGAAAGAGAGAAAAAGAATATCAATGATATAGAAATCCAATATGTAAGGTCTATGAGTCATCTCATAAAAGACAGTGTAATAAAGCATCAATACTAATTGATTCATCTATAATGAAATATTAAATGAATCCTTCTTATAGAAGAAAAAAATGAAGAAAAAAAATCAAGAGCTTCGAGCCAATAAAGACTAAGAAGGTTGACTCAAGAATAAATTGGATTATGAGCTCCGTTGTAGAATTCTGACCTAACCATTAAATACGAAGCGGTGGGAACGATGGAACCTGTGACTGCAAAAGATTTTATTGAACAAATGAATCTTACTGATTCACTAGTCGGGATGGCGAAATGAACCGGAAATCAATTCATCTATTCTGAGAAGTCACGAACAAGCGCTACGACTGAAATAGAGATTGCAAGAGTAAATATTCGCCCGCGAAAACTTTCTTTTTTTTTGAATTTGAATTGGTAAACTTGGATAAAGGACAAAAGAAAATAAAGATTTATTAGAACGTTAGAAAAAAAACTATTATTTATAAAATTTTTTATAAAAATGTTCTAATATCTATTCAAATTAATTGAAATTCCATTTTGAATCCTTTTATTCGCGAGGAGCTGGATGAGAAGAAACTCTCACGTCCAGTTCTGTAGTAGAGATGGAATTCCGAAACAACCATCAACTATAACCCCAAAAGAACTACATTTCGTAAACAACATAGAGGAAGAATGAAGGGAAGATCTTATCGAGGTAATCATATTTGTTTCGGTAAATACGCTCTTCAGGCACTTGAACCTGCTTGGATCACATCTAGACAAATCGAAGCAGGTCGACGAGCAATGACACGAAATGCACGCCGTGGTGGAAAAATATGGGTACGTATATTTCCAGACAAACCAGTTACAGTAAGACCTGCTGAAACACGTATGGGTTCGGGGAAAGGATCCCCTGAATATTGGGTAGCTGTTGTTAAACCGGGGAGAATACTATATGAAATGGGTGGAGTAGCCGAAAATCGAGCCAGAAGAGCTATTTTACTAGCAGCATCCAAAATGCCTATACGAACTCAATTAATTATTTCGGGATAAAAATGTAGAACCGACAGAAATGAGTCTCGGGGATGAAACCGCAGGTTTCTTTTTTTGGACAAACAATATTTCTTTTATTTTCTTTATCCTTTGCATTGGAAGAATAGACTAAAAAATTGATATGATTCAACATCAGACCCATTTAAATGTAGCGGATAACAGCGGGGCTCGAGAATTGATGTGTATTCGAATCATAGGAGCTAGTAATCGTCGCTATGCTTATATTGGTGACGTTATTGTTGCTGTGATCAAAGAAGCAGTCCCAAAAATGCGCCTAGAAAAATCAGAAGTAGTCAGAGCTGTAATTGTCCGTACCTGTAAAGAACTTAAACGTGACAGCGGTATGATAATACGATATGATGACAATGCTGCAGTTGTGATTGATCAAAAAGGAAATCCAAAAGGAAGTCGAATTATTGGTGCAATCCCCGAGGAATTGAAAGAATTCAATTTTACTAAAATAGTTTCATTAGCTCCCGAGGTATTATAAAATAAAATAAAATGAGATCGTGATATCTTTGGGGTATTTGAAAGAAATAGATTAAGAACTAGATTAATTCGTAGATTGTGTCTCAGGCATATACCTTGAAAATATTCATAAACCAATAAAAAAAAAAAAAGAAAAACATGTTAATTATATCCAATTTTCAGACACCAATAATTTTAGTTCATGATGGGTACAGACACTATTGCTGAGATAATAAACTCGATACGAAATGCTGATATGGCTAGAAAAAGAGTTGTTCGCATAGCATCTACTAATATTACCGAAAATATTGTTAAAATACTTTTCCGAGAAGGTTTTATCGAAAACGTCAGAAAACATCGAGAAAAAAACAAATATTTTTTGGTTGTAACCCTGCGACATAGAAGGAATAGGAAAAGCCCTTATAGAAAATTTTTCAATTTAAAACGGGTCAGTCGGCCCAGTCTACGAATCTATTCTTACTCTCAAGAAATTCCTAGAATTTTAGGTGGGACAGGGATTGTAATTCTTTCTACTTCTCGAGGTATAATGACAGACCGGGAGGCTCGACTAGAAGGAATTGGCGGAGAAATTTTGTGTTATATATGGTAATCATTTTAATATCCAAATGGGATCCGAAACCTCTTAAAAAAAAAGAAAGAGGGTGAGTTGTTTAATATCGTTTCTCCTCCATTAGTTGATACTTCAAGGGGGCTTTACCTGCAATGACAGAACAAAAATGGATTCACGAAGGTTTAATTACTGAATCGCTTCCCAATGGCATGTTCCGGGTTCGGTTAGATAATGAAGATCTGGTTCTAGGTTATGTTTCAGGAAAGATCCGGCGTAGTTTTATCAAGATACTGCCTGGAGACAAAGTCAAAATTGAAATAAGTCGTTATGATTCAACCAGAGGACGTATAATTTCTCGACTCGACAACGACAACGAAAACAAGGATTCGAAAGATTAGCTGGTTTTTATTCAATACGATTCGAGATGAAAAATTTCAAGAAACTTATTTTCTACCAAGAAGTAGATTCAGAATTAAGATAAGGAATGACAAATATGAAAATAAGAGTTTCTGTTCGAAAAATTTGTCAAAAATGTCGACTAATCCGTAGGCGGGGGCGCCTTAGAATAATTTGTTCCAACCCGAGACATAAACAAAGACAAATATAATAACAAAGACAAATATAATCAGACACGCTAAAAGGCTCAATGTACAAATAAGGAATCTGTTTTGACATGAAATGGATATATCCATATATTTCTGACTCATATTTATGAGATGATACAATATGCCAAAAGCTATACCGAGAACTGGTTCACGTAGGAATGTACGTATTGGTTCACGCAGGAATGTACGTATTGGTTCACGCAGGAATGTACGTATTGGTTCACGCAGGAATGGACGTATTAGTTTACGTAAGATTGTAGGTAGAATACCAAAGGGAGTTATTCATGTTCAAGCGAGTTTCCATAATATCATTGTCACGGTTACAGATCTACGGGGTCGGGTGGTTTCCTGGTCCTCGGCCGGTACTTGTGGATTCAAGGGTACGAGAAAAGGGACACCCTTTGCCGCTCGAACTGCAACAGAAGATGCTATTGGTCCAGTAATAGATCAAGGTATGCAACGAGCAGGAGTCATGATAAAAGGTCCCGGTCTCGGAAGAGACGCAGCATTACGAGCTATTCGTCAAAGTGGTATACGATTCACTTTTTTACGGGATGTAACCCCTATGCCACATAATGGCTGTAGGCCCCCGAAAAAAAAACGTAGATAAAGAATGCTTATATTATTATTATTGAATGCTCTATATTACTAACCATTTCACTATTTTAAATTTTGTCCAAAAGGAGGACTTTAAATCATGGATGATAAACTTTTTGTATCGGACGGAGACACACGGTGGAAGTGTCTTGAATTAAGAGAAGACAGTGCACGTCTTCATTATGGGCGCTTTGTTCTGGCTCCACTTTTAGAAGGCCAAGCTGACCTAATAGGCATTGCAACGCGAAAAGCTTTGCTTGAAGAACTAGAAGGAACTTGCATCACGTGTGCAAAATTTTTGGACGTACCCCATCAATATCTTACTATAGATGGGGTCGAAGAATCGGTCTATGATATTGTAATGAATTTGAAAAAAGTTGTATTCAGAAGTAACCAACTGTCTGGTAATGTACCTAGATTTTTGACAGGGAACTTTCGTGCCAGGGGTCCTGGACCTGCAACTGCTCGTAGTATTGTCGTAAATCCTGCTCATGTAGAAGTCATTAACAAGAACGAACATATAGCTACGTTGAAACAACCAATGCAGCTATCTATTGACCTAGAAATCGAGAGAAATCGCGCATATGGTAGAAAAACAACATATACCTTTCGAGAAGGATGTTATCCTATAGATGCTAGCTTCTCGCCTGTTCTAAATGTGAATCATAGTATTCATACCTATTATTCTCATATGAATGAAAGAAAAGAGATGCTCCTTCTCGAAATATGGACAAATGGGAGTTTCACTCCGGTAGAAGCACTTGGTATAGCCTCCCAGAAGTTGGTTAAATTATTTGGGTTTCCTTTGCGTATCGACGAAGACGAACACAAAGAAAAAGAGTCGGGGCAGACGGTTCCTACAAAAGATTTTACTTTTGAAGATCGATGGGAAACGCTAAGACAACGACAAAAGAAAACAAAATTAGCAGTGGAATCGATTTATATTGATCAAATCCAACTTTCTTCCAAGGTCCATAATTGCCTCAAAAGGGCCGAGATATATAAATTATCTCAGCTGTTGAATAAGAGTTACAACGATCTTATGCATATGAAAATGGAATTTTTTGGCATAGAAGATGCAAAAGAGATGATCTTGGCGGTAGAAAAATATTTTAAAGTATTCGGCAGAAATTCAGATTTTTTTTAATATAGATGAATAGATGTATCTAGGGATAATTCGCTTGAAAGCGACTATTCCCTAGATACACACATCGTGTTATTTCACAATTGAAT